ATCATTTGATGTAGTTGAAATAACTGAAGTTTGGGTTGTTCGATCAAGTAAGGGAAACTCGATGGAATTCATAACTGTCTCAATGTTTTTTTTAATTGTCTGAATATTCAAAAACTAAGACCATTCCAATGCTCCTTTTCGCCATGCATAAACTAACCCGACAATTAGGATAAGCACGAAAATTAAAGCTTCTATAAAGACGGATACCCCTAATACATCAAAACTCATTGCCCATGGATAAAGAAAAACCGTTTCAACATCAAAAACAACAAAAACTAGAGCAAACATATAATAACGGATTCTAAATTGTACCCAAGCATCGCCCATTGGTTCTATTCCCGATTCATAACTCGAAAGTTTCTCTGGCTCTTTGCTAAGAGGGGCTAAAACTCCAGAAATTAGAAATGCCAAAATAGGAATAACACTTGATATTATCAGAAAAACCCAGAAAATATCATATTCGTAAAGCAGAAACATAAACGTACTCCTATCAATGTGGAAAATATACCGGATTAGTCGATTCGAATTGAACTGAATTGTTGTTTTGAGGATTACTTAAAACAACAATTCATTTTTTTTGACCGAATCACCTCCTTTCGTTTGTTTGCTTCGGTACATGTCTCGTTTGAAGATTCATCCACTAGAATCCTATTTATATAATATCTATTATATCCATAATAAATATATATTAAATATTTATATAGAGAGGATACATATAGTAGGAACTTCTATTTCGGAACTTTTAGTGATTGAATAAGGAAAGAGAAGACGACTACTTTAGTTTTGTACTTTACTAGATAAGGTATACCAAGAGAAAAGCCTATTTGAGAATGTTTACAATGAAAGTTACCAAAGATCTTCGTTTCTCAAACTCTAGCTTGTTCACAAATCAAATAGAGTAAGTCGTTCTTAGATCCATGTGATTTACGAGTGCATTCGATTTGCATTGGGTTATGGTGGAGTTTTTAACCGGTTTCATGTCATGATTTTGACTCCAAAAATTTACTAGAATTGGGTAGGTATCCCAAAGAGAAGAAGTATTACTAATTTCTTGATTTTGTATGGGAAAATTTTCATATGTACTTCATCTACAAAGATAAGACATTAATGATGAACCAAATCAAGTGGCCAGTTACAAACAATACAAACAATAATGAGGAAAGGAAAACGATTCTATTTTTGAATTTTTAATAATATAGGGCTATACGGACTCGAACCGTAGACCTTCTCGGTAAAACAGATCAAACTTATTATTATCAAAATGATTTGAACTGTTTCAAAGACCCAACATGCATTTTTTTGCATTGGGCTCTTTCATTAACTGCTATAAATATAAGTAAGTTAGTCTACCATATTTTTTCTTGACAGAAAGAAAGGGAGATGGTTCCATGTGCTCTGATTCATTCTTTTGATTCGAATCTCGGAGCACTACCAAAGTGTTTCAAAGAAGGGTTATCCTGACGTAGGTATGCTTCTGACCTAGATCAACTTAAGTTAAATAGAATCTCTATCGTCCTGCTTCTGCTTAAAGAATAAAATATGAAACTTCATACACCTTAAAGTTGTTCATAAGATAGGACGAAAGATAATTTTTTTTGAGGTCCTGATACTCATTATGCCTAGCATTGAATAGACTGGGTATTCACCTTATCAATATCTCAAATCAATGATGGATTTTTTTTAGTGCCTAAATGGGGCACTCGATTCGGACCGAACTTTTTGTCAGGCTACTGTTCTCTTGTTTTGTTCCCTAAAAGTAATAGAGTAAGACATCGATTTCTCAATAAGATCAACTTTTTTGATTACATGATGTACTTCTCTGAAAAACATTGGCGCGCGTGTAAACGAGGTGCTCTACCAACTGAGCTATAGCCCTTGTGCTTGTGATACATATCTTATCATGTAGATAATTTCTTGTCAAGATGAATATTCTATGATCTAGTTTGTTGATTTGTTTGATTGGTATTGCTTATCAATAATATTAGATTTATAATCTATCGATGTGATGTGATAGGGCCCATTTGTTTTTCTTTGTGATGATAAATGACCTACTTAACTCAGTGGTTAGAGTATCGCTTTCATACGGCGGGAGTCATTGGTTCAAATCCAATAGTAGGTAGAACTTATTAGATACCATTGCTTCTGTGGTATCTAATAAGTTTTTCTACTCAACTTTGTTCTAGTGATTTTCTATCTTTTCCATCCCACTCTATATTTATTTTTTAATTGTAATTCTTTTTTCCATGAAAATTTCATTTCACTTGATTATTTAGACGCATTAACTAGGTACGCCATTGATAGCCTCTACTCGTGTCCTAGCTCGTCTGAGAGCTAAATTTGCCTCGATTGTTTGTCTCTTGCCCTGAGCTTTCCTCAAGTTAGCTTCCGCTATTTCAAGAGTTTGCTGAGCTTCTTGTGGATCAATGTCACTAGCCTTCTCCGCATCATTTACTAAAATAGTGACCTCATTATTGCCTATTCTAGCAAAACCACCCATCAG